GTTAATGTAGCTTAAATTATACAAAGCAAGGCACTGAAAATGCCTAGATGAGTTTTTTACTCCATAAACACATAGGTTTGGTCCTAGCCTTATTATTAGTTATCAGCAAGCCTACACATGCAAGTAACCGCATACCAGTGAGAATGCCCTTTAGATATTCTTTATTACATTTATTATCAACAGGAGCAGGTATCAAGCACACTAATATAGCAGCTCACGACACCTTGCTAAACCACTCCCCCACGGGTTACAGCAGTGACAAAACTTAAGCAATAAACGAAAGTTTGACTAAGTTATGCTGATAAAATTAAGGGTTGGTAAATTTCGTGCCAGCCACCGCGGTCATACGATTAACCCAAACTAATAATTTACGGCGTAAAGTGTGTTTAAGACAAACTACAAATAAAGTTAAATTTTATCTAAGCTGTAAAAAGCTCCAGCTAAAAATAAAATAACCAACGAAAGTGACTTTAATACTTCTGAAGCCACGACAGCCAAGACCCAAACTGGGATTAGATACCCCACTATGCTTGGCCCTAAACTTAAGTAATTCAACAATGAACAATATTACTCGCCAGAGGACTACAAGCAATAGCTTAAAACTCAAAGGACTTGGCGGTGCTTTATACCCATCTAGAGGAGCCTGTTCTATAATCGATAAACCCCGTTAAACCTCACCCCCTCTTGCTAATACAACCTATATACCGCCATCCTCAGCAAACCCTATCAAGGCCATAAAGTAAGCACAAACATATGACATAAAAACGTTAGGTCAAGGTGTAGTCTATGAGGTGGGAAGAAATGGGCTACATTTTCTTATAACAGAACAATAATTACAGTAATCTTTATGAAACGAAAGACCAAAGGAGGATTTAGCAGTAAGTTAAGAATAGAGTGCTTAACTGAATAAGGCCATGAAGCGCGCACACACCGCCCGTCACCCTCCTCAAATTCAATTTACTCACTCCCTAATAACAACCCCTAATTTATAAGAGGAGACAAGTCGTAACAAGGTAAGCATACTGGAAAGTGTGCTTGGAATATTCAAAGTGTAGCTTAATGAAAGCACCCGGCTTACACCCAGAAGATTTCACAACAACGTGACCGCTTTGAAACTAACCTTAGCCTGACTCCACCCCACTTCGCAACAAACTTAAATACTTTAATCAAAACATTTACCATAATAAATAATAGTATAGGAGATAGAAATTATATTTAGCGCTATAGAGAGCAGTACCGCAAGGGAAAAATGAAAGAACTAACCCTAAAGTATAAAAAAGCAAAGCTAAACTCTTGTACCTTTTGCATAATGACTTAACTAGAACAATTTGACAAGAAGAACTTCAGTCAAGGAACCCGAAACCAGACGAGCTACTCATAAACAGCTATTAAGAGCACACTCATCTATGTGGCAAAATAGTGAGAAGATTTATGAGTAGAGGTGAAAGGCCTATCGAGCCTGGTGATAGCTGGTTATCCAGAAAAGAATTTTAGTTCGACTTTAAATTAACCTAAAGTAATCTATTAAACCTCATGTTAATTTAAATGTTATTCTAAAGAGGGACAGCTCTTTAGACCAGGCTACAACCTTTAGTACAGAGTAAATAATATTAGTACCATAGTTGGCCTAAAAGCAGCCACCAATTAAGAAAGCGTTCAAGCTCAACACATAATAATTATTTAATCCAATAAATATAAATACACCTCCTACTAACCAACTGGATTAATCTATTATTTTATAGAAGCAATACTGTTAACATGAGTAACAAGAATATTAATTCTCCTGGCATAAGCTTATACCAGACCGGATGCCCACTGGTAATTAACAATCAGATAAAGATATACACTCTACAAGCCCTTTATCCTAAATAACTGTTAACCCAACACAGGCGTGCATTAAGGAAAGATCTAAAAAAGTAAAAGGAACTTGGCAAAACTTAACCCCGCCTGTTTACCAAAAACATCACCTCCAGTCTATTAAATATTGGAGGCACCGCCTGCCCAGTGACATATGTTCAACGGCCGCGGTATCCTGACCGTGCAAAGGTAGCATAATCACTTGTTCTTTAATTAAGGACTTGAATGAATGGCTACACGAGGGTTCAACTGTCTCTTACTTTTAATCAGTGAAATTGACCTTCCCGTGAAGAGGCGGGAATAAATTAATAAGACGAGAAGACCCTATGGAGCTTAAATAACATAATCCAAATAAATATAATTAAATCTAATAAAGACATAAAATAACAACTATTTATGGATTAGAAATTTCGGTTGGGGTGACCTCGGAGCATAACATAACCTCCGAACAATTTTAACTTAGACTTAACCAGTCAAAGTATATAAACAATACACTAATTGACCCAAACTAATTTGATCAATGGAACAAGTTACCCTAGGGATAACAGCGCAATCCTATTATAGAGTCCATATCGACAATAGGGTTTACGACCTCGATGTTGGATCAAGACACCCTAATGGTGCAGCCGCTATTAACGGTCCGTTTGTTCAACGGTTAAAGTCTTACGTGATCTGAGTTCAGACCGGAGTAATCCAGGTCGGTTTCTATCTATTTAATTTTTCTCCCAGTACGAAAGGACAAGAGAATAAAGGACCAACTCAAACTTAGTGCCCTAAACATAATAGATGTAAAAAACTTAATCTAATATGCTAATTAATACATTACCCAAGATAAGGGTTGGTTAGGATGGCAGAGCCCGGTAATTGCATAAAACTTAAACCTTTATTATCAGAGGTTCAACTCCTCTTCTTAACAATAATGTTTATAGTCAATTTACTTTTCCTCATTGTCCCTATTATCCTAGCCATAGCATTCTTTACCCTAATTGAACGAAAAATCTTAGGCTATATACAACTCCGAAAAGGACCCAATATCGTAGGCCCACATGGTTTACTACAACCCTTCGCTGACGCAGTAAAATTATTTATTAAAGAACCACTACGACCACTATCTTCTTCCATATCACTTTATACCATTGCGCCAACCCTGGCGCTATCAATTGCACTAATTATGTGAATTCCCATGCCATTTCCACTACCTCTAATTAATATAAATATAGGACTCTTATTTATACTAGCTACATCAAGTCTAGCAGTATATTCAATCCTATGATCTGGATGAGCATCTAATTCAAAATATGCCCTAATCGGAGCCCTACGAGCAGTAGCACAAACAATTTCATATGAGGTTACCCTTGCTATTATTCTCCTGTCAATTATTCTAATAAGTGGATCATTCACCCTTTCTAACCTAATCACAACTCAAGAATATCTCTGATTAATCATCCCATCATGACCATTAACCATAATATGATTCATTTCTACCTTAGCAGAGACAAACCGAGCACCATTCGACTTAACAGAAGGGGAATCTGAACTAGTATCAGGATTTAACGTTGAATATGCCGCAGGGCCCTTTGCCCTATTTTTCATAGCCGAATACACAAACATTATCATAATAAATGCTTTAACTACAATTATTTTTTTAGGCACACTATATAACCCCTACATACCAGAAGTATATACAGCAAATTTCGCCACCAAAACCCTTTTATTAGCTATATTATTCCTATGAGTACGAGCATCATATCCACGATTCCGATATGATCAACTAATACATTTACTATGAAAAAATTTCCTCCCCTTAACATTATCATTATGCATATGATATATTTCTCTACCTATTTCAACATCAAGTATTCCCCCACAAATATAGAAACATGTCTGATAAAAGAATTACTTTGATAGAGTAAATAATAGAGGTTTAAATCCTCTTGTTTCTAGAGTAACAGGCATTGAACCTATTCCTAAGGATTCAAAATCCACCGTGCAACCAATATACACCATACTCTACCTACACAGTAAGGTCAGCTAAATAAGCTATCGGGCCCATACCCCGAAAATGTTGGTTTAAACCCTTCCCGTACTAATTAAATCTCCAATCCTTATAATTATTATTACAACAATTTTTATAGGTACCATACTTACAATAATCAGCTCACACTGACTTCTAATCTGAATTGGGTTAGAGATTAACATATTATCAATTATTCCAATTTTAGCAAAAAACCCAAAACCACGATCCACAGAAGCAGCCACCAAATATTTCCTTACACAAGCAACAGCCTCTATACTACTAATATTTACCATTGTATTTAATGCTATACACTCAGGCCAATGAACTATCACCAATATTGATTCTAATAGTATATTAATATCCACAATAATTATTGCCCTGACAATAAAATTAGGGATAACCCCTTTCCACTTCTGAGTCCCCGAAGTCACACAAGGAGTCTCATTAATAACAGGCATATTATTATTAACATGACAAAAACTAGCCCCTATCTCCATTATAATTCAAATATTCCCTTCAATCAACCTAAACACCCTCATATTAATTGCTATGTTATCAATCCTAGCCGGTGGCTGAGGAGGACTAAACCAAACTCAACTCCGAAAAATCCTAGCATATTCATCAATCGCACATATAGGATGAATAATAGCTATTCTTATATTCTGCCCATCCACAACAATATTAAACCTTTTTATTTATCTAATACTAACAGTTACTATATTTACAATACTAAACATAAATATAAACACAACCACTTTAACTTTATCAACCCTATGAAGCAAATCACCAACAATCACTACAATACTTCTAGTTTCTCTATTGTCTCTTGGAGGCCTACCTCCTCTCACAGGTTTTCTCCCCAAATGAGTTATCATTCAAGAACTTACAAAAAACAATAACATCATTGTAGCTACAATAATAGCTATTATAGCACTTCTAAACTTATACTTTTATATACGACTAATTTATTCTACTTCCCTAACCCTATTTCCAACACCTAATAATATCAAAATAAAATGACAATTCCAACTCAAAAAGCGATCCTTACTCCTATCACCACTAATTATCCTTTCCACTTTATCACTCCCATTATCACCAGTATTCTCAACCCTAAATTAGAAATTTAGGTTAAATAGACCAAGAGCCTTCAAAGCCCTAAGAAAGTATATTATTACTTAATTTCTGCAAATAAGGACTGCAAGAATCTATCCTACATCAGCTGAATGCAAATCAACTACTTTAATTAAGCTAAGCCCTCACTAGATTGGTGGGCTATAACCCCACGAAACTTTAGTTAACAGCTAAATACCCTAATCAACTGGCTTCAATCTACTTCTCCCGCCGCTTAGGAAAAAAAGGCGGGAGAAGCCCCGGCAGAATTGAAGCTGCTTCTTTGAATTTGCAATTCAATATGAAATTTCACCTCAGAGCTTGGTAAAAAGAGGACTAGACCTCTGTCTTTAGATTTACAGTCTAATGCTTACTCAGCCATTTTACCTCTCATACTTATGTTCATTAATCGTTGGTTCTATTCAACAAACCACAAAGATATCGGAACCCTTTACCTCCTATTTGGTGCTTGAGCCGGAATAGTAGGAACAGCCCTTAGCCTTCTCATCCGCGCAGAACTCGGCCAACCAGGAGCTCTACTAGGTGATGATCAAATTTATAACGTAATTGTAACTGCCCACGCATTTGTTATAATTTTCTTTATGGTAATACCAATTATAATTGGAGGTTTTGGTAATTGATTAATTCCATTAATAATTGGGGCTCCAGACATGGCATTTCCACGAATAAATAATATAAGTTTTTGACTTTTACCACCATCTTTCTTACTTCTTCTCGCCTCTTCAATAGTAGAAGCAGGTGCAGGTACTGGATGAACAGTATACCCTCCTTTAGCAGGAAATTTAGCACACGCAGGAGCATCAGTAGACCTAACTATTTTTTCTTTACACCTAGCCGGTGTATCTTCAATTTTAGGAGCTATCAACTTCATTACTACAGTAATTAATATGAAACCTCCAGCGATATCACAATATCAAACCCCTTTATTTGTATGATCAGTAGTAATTACTGCTGTGCTTTTACTTCTATCCTTACCAGTATTGGCAGCAGGAATTACTATGCTCTTAACTGATCGAAACCTCAATACTACTTTCTTTGATCCTACAGGAGGAGGTGATCCTATCTTATACCAACATTTATTCTGATTCTTTGGACATCCTGAAGTATATATTCTAATTCTTCCAGGCTTTGGTATAATTTCTCATATTGTCACTTATTATTCAGGTAAAAAAGAACCATTTGGATATATAGGCATAGTTTGGGCCATAATATCTATTGGTTTCTTAGGATTTATTGTATGAGCACATCACATGTTTACTGTAGGAATAGATGTTGACACCCGTGCATATTTCACATCTGCCACTATAATTATTGCAATTCCTACCGGTGTAAAAGTTTTCAGCTGATTAGCCACTCTGCACGGAGGTAACATTAAATGATCACCCGCTATATTATGAGCGCTAGGGTTTATCTTTCTTTTCACAGTAGGAGGCTTGACAGGAATTGTGCTCGCTAATTCATCACTAGATATTGTTCTTCACGATACATATTACGTAGTAGCTCATTTCCATTATGTATTATCAATAGGAGCAGTATTTGCTATTATAGGAGGCTTCGTACACTGATTTCCCTTATTCTCAGGCTACACTCTAGATGACTCCTGAGCCAAAATTCACTTCGCAATTATATTTGTAGGTGTAAACATAACATTTTTCCCCCAACATTTTCTAGGTTTAGCAGGTATACCTCGACGTTACTCCGATTATCCTGACGCATACACCATATGAAATACAGTTTCATCTATTGGCTCTTTCATCTCTTTAACAGCAGTAATACTAATAATTTTCATAATTTGAGAAGCTTTTTCATCAAAACGTGAGGTTTATATAGTAGACTTAACTCCAACAAACCTAGAATGACTTCATGGCTGCCCTCCACCTTATCATACATTTGAAGAACCTGCCTATGTAAAAGCTTCATTAAGAAAGGAAGGAATTGAACCCCCTATAATTGGTTTCAAGCCAACCACATAACCATTATGACTTTCTCCATAGAAGATATTAGTAAAATTATTACATAACTTTGTCAAAGTTAATTTATAGGTTAAACCCCTATATATCTTTATGGCCTACCCAGCTCAATTAGGATTTCAAGACGCCGCTTCCCCAATCATGGAAGAACTTATATATTTTCACGATCATACCCTTATAATTGTATTTTTAATCAGCTCATTAGTCCTATATATTATTTCCCTTATGCTTACCACGGAGCTCACTCACACAAGCACCATAGACGCTCAAGAAGTNGAAACAGTATGAACAATTTTACCAGCAGTTATTTTAATTCTTATTGCCCTTCCATCATTACGCATTTTATATATAATGGATGAAATTACAACTCCTTCATTAACTCTCAAGACTATAGGTCATCAATGATATTGAAGTTATGAATATACTGATTATGAAAGCTTATGCTTTGACTCATATATAACCTCTCCATTAGAACTCGATCCAGGAGAACTACGATTGCTAGAAGTGGATAATCGAGTAGTACTACCAACAGAAATATCCATTCGTATACTTATTTCTTCAGAAGACGTATTACATTCATGAACTGTACCATCTTTAGGTGTAAAAACAGATGCTATCCCAGGACGCCTAAATCAAGCAACCTTAATAACTTCTCGTCCAGGTATCTACTACGGTCAATGCTCAGAAATCTGTGGTGCAAATCACAGCTTTATACCAATTGTGCTAGAACTAGTTCCACTAAAGCATTTTGAAGAGTGACTACTATCTACACTGTAATATCACTGTGAAGCTAACAAGCATTAACCTTTTAAGTTAAAGATTGAAAGTCCTTAAATCTTTCCCCAGTGAAATGCCACAACTAGACACATCAACATGATTAATCACAATCCTATCCATAATTATGACTCTATTCATTATTTTTCAATTAAAGGTCTCAAAATTCAATTTTCCCTCAGGTCCTAAATCTAAAAATAATAAAAAACACCAATTTACCAACCCTTGAGAAACAAAATGAACGAAAATTTATTCGCCTCATTCATTATCCCAACAATCGTAGGAATTCCTATTGTAATTTTTATTATCATATTCCCAAGTATTTTTTTTCATAACCCTTATCGCCTTATTGGTAATCGACTAATATCCTTACAACAATGATTAATTAAACTAGTACTTAAGCAAATAATGGCAATACATAACATCAAGGGACGAACCTGATCACTTATACTAATGTCACTAATCCTATTTATTGGCTCTACAAACCTATTAGGCCTTTTACCTCACTCATTTACCCCTACCACTCAATTGTCTATAAATCTAGGCATAGCTATTCCCCTATGAGCAGCTGCAGTAATTACAGGCTTTCGTCACAAAATAAAAGCATCCCTAGCCCACTTTTTACCTCAAGGTACACCTATTCCTCTCATTCCCATACTAATTATTATTGAGACTATTAGTCTTTTTATTCAACCTATGGCTCTAGCCGTTCGACTAACAGCCAATATTACAGCAGGCCACCTACTAATTCACCTAATTGGCGGAGCTACTATAGTACTAACTTCAATCAGCCCAACCGCCTCCTCAATTACATTTACCATCTTAATTCTTCTTACAATCCTTGAATTTGCTGTTGCCCTTATTCAAGCATACGTTTTCACCTTGTTAGTAAGCCTTTATTTACATGATAACACCTAATGACCCACCAAACCCACGCCTACCATATAGTTAACCCCAGTCCATGACCTCTTACAGGAGCCTTCTCCGCCCTACTAATAACATCCGGTCTTGCTATGTGATTCCATTTTAACTCAACCATCCTCCTGTCACTGGGCATATTAACCAATTTATTAACAATATACCAATGATGACGAGACATTGTACGAGAAGGCACATTCCAAGGACACCATACCTCTATCGTTCAAAAAGGACTACGATACGGAATAATCCTTTTTATTGTTTCTGAAATTTTCTTTTTCGCAGGTTTCTTCTGAGCTTTCTATCATTCAAGTTTAGCCCCTACTCCAGAACTAGGTGGTTGCTGACCCCCAACAGGTATTAATCCTCTTAACCCCTTAGAAGTTCCTTTACTAAATACAGCTGTTCTTTTAGCTTCAGGAGTAACTATTACATGAGCTCATCACAGTTTAATAGAAGGTGATCGCATAAGTATACTACAATCCCTGCTTATTACCATTATCCTAGGCATTTACTTCACACTTTTACAAGCCTCAGAATATTTCGAAACACCATTTACAATTTCAGATGGAGTATATGGCTCAACATTTTTTATAGCTACAGGATTCCACGGACTTCATGTTATTATTGGATCCACCTTCCTTACCATTTGCCTTTTTCGTCAATTAAAATTCCACTTTACTTCTAGTCATCACTTCGGCTTTGAAGCCGCAGCCTGATACTGACATTTTGTAGATGTAGTCTGATTATTCCTTTATGTATCAATCTACTGATGAGGATCATATTCTTTTAGTATTAATTAGTACAGTTGACTTCCAATCAATTAGTTTCGGTACAAACCCGAAAAAGAATAATTAATCTCCCATTAACTCTTATAATTGATATTATTTTAGTCCTAGTACTTGTCACAGTAGCATTCTGATTACCCCAATTAAATATATATGCAGAAAAAAATAACCCCTATGAATGCGGTTTTGACCCTATAGGATCTGCTCGTCTACCATTCTCCATAAAATTTTTTCTTGTAGCAATTACATTTCTTCTATTTGATCTAGAAATCGCTCTACTTCTACCACTTCCATGAGCATCCCAATCAAACAATCTTAAAATAGTAGTAACAATAGCCCTTATACTAATTATTATTTTGGCCTTAGGTCTCATTTATGAATGATTACAAAAAGGACTAGAATGAGAAGAATAAAATGGTAATTAGTTTAAATTAAAATAACTGATTTCGACTCATTAGATTATGATAAATCATAATTACCAACGTGCCATCAATCTCCATTAACATCTACTTAGCTTTTGCTGCCGCCCTACTAGGCATATTGATATTTCGTTCCCACATAATATCATCCCTACTATGTTTAGAAGGTATAATATTATCAATGTTTACTCTAAGTACCCTAATTATCCTAAATATACAATTTACAATATCTTTTATGATGCCCATTCTACTGTTAGTTTTCGCAGCCTGTGAAGCTGCCATCGGCTTAGCCCTATTAGTTATAGTATCAAATAACTATGGTCTAGACTATATTCAAAATCTTAACCTTCTTCAATGCTAAAAATCATTATCCCAACAATCATATTATTTCCAGTAATCTGATATTCCAACAGTACAATAATCTGAATTAACACAACTTCCTATAGTCTAATAATCAGTCTTATAACTCTGCCCTTATTAAATCAAACCGAAAATAACAGCAATAACTTCTCACTTATATTTTTCTCCGACTCACTATCATCACCCCTTCTGATGTTAACAGTATGACTACTCCCACTAATAATTATAGCTAGTCAACGCCACCTTATAAAAGAATCTTTAATACGAAAAAAATTATACCTATCCATATTAACCTTTTTACAAACATTTTTGATTATAACATTTACAGCCACCGAATTAATCTTATTCTATATTCTTTTTGAAGCCACATTAATCCCAACCCTTATTATTATCACCCGATGAGGTAACCAGACAGAACGACTAAACGCAGGTCTATATTTCCTATTTTATACTCTCATTGGATCCCTACCATTATTAGTAGCACTAATTTATGTACAAAACTCCCTAGGATCACTAAATTACTTAGTAATAAGCATATGATCTCAAGATATATCCAGCCTATGATCTAGTAATTTACTATGATTAGCATGCATTATAGCATTTATAGTTAAAATACCTTTATATGGACTACACCTATGATTACCCAAAGCACACGTAGAAGCACCTATTGCCGGATCTATAGTCCTTGCAGCCGTACTGCTAAAATTAGGTGGCTATGGCATATTACGCCTTACCATAATTTTAAATCCAACAACAAAAATCATAGCATACCCTTTTATTATATTATGCCTATGAGGTATAATTATAACCAGCTCAATTTGCTTACGACAAACAGACCTAAAATCATTAATCGCTTATTCATCAGTCAGCCATATAGCATTAGTCATCGTAGCAATCCTCATACAAACACCATGAAGTTTTATAGGCGCCACAGCCCTTATAATTGCACATGGCTTAACATCATCAATATTGTTTTGTCTTGCTAATTCAAACTACGAACGTATTCACAGCCGAACAATACTATTAGCACGAGGACTTCAGACCTTCCTACCTCTAATAGCCACCTGATGATTACTAGCCAGCCTAACTAATCTGGCTCTACCCCCATTCATTAATCTAATCGGAGAATTATTCGTAATTATAGCCTCTTTTTCATGATCAAATCTTACAATTACTATAACAGGCCTTAATATACTTATTACTGCCCTTTATTCTCTCTATATACTTATCATAACACAACGAGGTAAATTTACATATCATATTTATAATATTAAACCTTCACACACACGAGAAAATACCCTAATATCTATACATATATTACCCCTTATTATACTAACCTTTAATCCCAAAATTATTATAGGACTAACGTATTGTAAATATAGTTTAAGCAAAACCCTAGATTGTGAATCTAATAATGAAGGCTTGAACCCTTCTATTTACCAAAAGAGAGTATAACAATAGAACTGCTAATTCTATTTCCCATATATAAAAATATGGCTCCCTTGACTTTTAAAGGATAGGAGTTATCCGTTGGTCTTAGGAGCCAAAAAATTGGTGCAACTCCAAATAAAAGTAATAAACTTATTTACCCTATTTATACTAACTACATTAATTATTTTATCTTTACCCTTAGTAACCAACACACTAAGTATTCACAAAAACATACCCTACACATTATACGTAAAATTATCAACCGCATGCGCATTTATTTCCAGCACTATCCCTACAACATTATTTATTTTCTCAGGACAAGAAGCAATTATTTCCAACTGACATTGAATAATTATCCAAACCCTGAAATTAACCCTCAGCTTCAAATTAGACTATTTCTCAATACTATTTATCCCAGTAGCATTATTTGTTACTTGGTCAATTATAGAGTTCTCAATATGATATATACACGCTGACCCTAACATTAACCAATTCTTCAAATATTTACTTTTATTCCTTATTACTATACTTATTTTAGTAACCGCTAACAACTTATTTCAACTATTCATTGGATGAGAAGGCGTAGGAATTATGTCCTTTTTATTAATCGGATGATGATATGGACGAACAGACGCCAATACAGCAGCCCTTCAAGCAATTCTATATAATCGTATCGGAGACATTGGATTTATTCTAACTATAGCATGATTTCTTATATATTCCAACACATGAGAATTTCAACAATTATTTATATTAGATAATAACCTAACTATATTACCACTAATCGGTTTGCTAGTCGCGGCCACAGGAAAATCAGCCCAATTTGGCTTACATCCTTGACTTCCTTCAGCAATAGAAGGACCAACCCCCGTTTCAGCCCTACTTCACTCCAGCACTATAGTAGTTGCAGGTATCTTCCTCCTAATTCGATTTCACCCTTTAATAGAAAATAATAGCGATATTCAGACACTAATACTATGTTTAGGTGCTATCACAACACTATTCACAGCAATCTGTGCCTTAACACAAAATGACATTAAAAAAATTGTAGCCTTTTCTACCTCAAGTCAATTAGGACTAATAATAGTTACCATAGGAATCAATCAACCATACCTAGCTTTTCTACATATTTGTAATCATGCTTTCTTCAAAGCAATACTATTTATATGCTCTGGCTCCATTATCCATAACCTAAACGACGAACAAGATATCCGAAAAATAGGAGGATTATTCAAAGCCATACCATTTACCTCATCTTCTCTTATTATCGGAAGCCTAGCCCTTACAGGTATACCATTTCTCACAGGTTTTTACTCAAAAGATTTAATCATTGAAACAGCAAACACTTCTAACACCAACGCCTGAGCCCTTACCATTACACTCATTGCTACATCCCTAACAGCCGTTTATAGCACCCGAATTATCTTCTACGCACTGCTAGGACAACCACGATTTACTCCCATATCAATTATTAACGAGAACAATCCCCTACTAATTAATCCTATTAAACGCTTAATAATCGGTAGTATTTTTGCTGGGTTTTTTCTATCTCTTAACATTTTACCCACAAACATCCCTCAAATAACAATACCTACATACTTAAAATTAATAGCCATAATAGTAACCCTCTTAGGTTTTATACTAGCAATAGAACTAAATATCATAACAAATAACCTCAAACTAAATATACCCTCAGACATATTTAAATTCTCAAACATACTAGGATTTTTCCCAACAATTATACATCGCCCAATTCCCTCATTAAACTTATACATAAGCCAAAACACAGCCTCATCCCTATTAGATCTTGTTTGACTAGAAAAAACTATACCAAAAATTGTATCCAAAACACAAATAACACTCTCTACTACAATCTCAAACCAAAAAGGCCTAATTAAATTATATTTTATATCATTTATTGCCTCTACACTTATAATATTTTTACTCGTTTCCTAACTACTTTCTCCGAATAATCTCAATTACAATTAATACACTAACAAATAAAGCTCAACCAGCAGCCACTATTAATCAACTAGCATAGCTATAAAGTGCTGATACACCCAGAGAATCCTCACGAATAACATTAAACCCCTTATCCATAAACATAATCCAATCCTCTAAACTATTAAAACCAACTACCATTTCCACCCCGTCATGCTCCAACAACCAAACTATTAATAATAATTCTATTAAAACTCCTGACAATAAAGCACCCCAAATAATAATATTAGATCCCCAAGTCTCAGGGTATTCCTCAGTAGCCATAGCCGTAGTATAACCAAATACCACAAGCATTCCACCTAAATAAATTAAAAAAACTATTAACCCCATAAAAGAAACTCCAAAACCCATAATAATACTACAACCCACTGCCCCACTAACAATAAGTCCAACACCCCCATAAATAGGTGAAGGTTTTGAAGAAAAACTTATAAAACCCAAAACAAAAATAATGCTCAATAAAAAAATAGTATATGCCATAGTTTTCACATGGATTCTAACCATGACCAGTGACATGAAAAATCATCGTTGTATTTCAACTATAAAAACTTTTAATGACCAACATCCGAAAAACCCACCCACTAATAAAAATTATAAACAGCTCATTTATTGACCTTCCAGCACCATCCAATATCTCTTCTTGATGAAATTTCGGTTCCCTTTTAGGAGCTTGCCTAGCTATTCAAATTATCACAGGCCTCTTCCTAGCAATACACTATACAGCAGATACAACAACCGCATTCTCCTCCGTAACACACATCTGTCGAGACGTAAATCAAGGTTGAATTATTCGCTACTTACACGCCAACGGAGCATCTATATTTTTCCTATGCCTATTCCTTCACGTAGGACGAGGCATGTACTACGGATCTTTTACACTATCTGAAACCTGAAACATCGGTATTATCTTACTATTTACAGTAATAGCAACTGCTTTCATAGGGTATGTTCTTCCATGAGGACAGATATCGTTCTGAGGCGCAACAGTAATTACTAACCTATTATCAGCAATCCCCTACATTGGTACCGATCTAGTAGAATGAATCTGAGGTGGCTTCTCTGTTGACAAAGCCACACTTACCCGATTCTTCGCATTCCACTTCATTTTACCATTCATCATCTCAGCCCTAGTAATAGTTCACCTCCTCTTTCTCCACGAAACCGGATCTAACAACCCACTAGGCACCTCATCAGAATCAGATAAAATTCCCTTCCACCCCTATTATACAATTAAAGATTTACTAGGATTAATATTCCTTCTATTAACTCTCACAATATTAGTGCTTTTCTCCCCTGACCTACTAGGCGACCCCGACAACTATATACCAGCCAATCCACTTAGTACTCCTCCCCATATTAAACCAGAATGATATTTCCTTTTCGCCTATGCTATCCTACGATCTATCCCTAATAAACTAGGAGGGGTCTTAGCTCTAATTATATCAATCTTAATCCTCGCAATCATCCCAATTTTACAAACCGCCAAACAACACAGCATAATATTCCGACCACTCAGCCAGATTATATTTTGAATTCTAACAGCAGACTTATTCACCCTCACATGAATCGGCGGCCAACCCGTCGAACACCCTTTCGTAACTATTGGACAAGTAGCCTCCATTCTATACTTTTCTCTAATCCTTATTATTATACCAACTGTAAGCCTCATCGAAAACAAGATACTTAAATGAAGAGCCCTTGTAGTATATATAATACTTTGGTCTTGTAAACCAAAAATGGAGATCACTCTCCCTAGGACAACCTCAAGGAAGAAACTATAAGCTTCACCTTCAACACCCAAAGCTGAAATTCTAATTAAACTATTCCCTGATCAGAGATATATACTTATTTTTCTCTAAAATAGCTTTATAGCTATGTACTTCGTGCATTACGTGCTCATCCCCATAAATAATTCATCTATACATAATAATATAACAGTACATAATACATTCATATGTATATCGTACATACATTTCTTGTCCACATGAATATTAAGCAAGTATATAAAAACCTTAAACGTACATAAAACATACAATGAAAACCTCACATAACACCTCAACCATACGAATATTCTAGAACACATGTCTACCTATCAACGTACATAAAACATACATACATTAATCGTACATAGTACATTCATAATATTAATCGTACATTAGCACATCAAATCCTGAAAAGTCCTTGTCACCATGACTATCCCCTTCCATCGGTTAGTAGCTTAATCTACCATCCTCCGTGAAACCAGCAACCCGCCCACCCATGCCCCTCTTCTCGCTCCGGGCCCATGAAATGTGGGGGTGACTAATCTGAAACTATACCTGGCATCTGGTTCTTACTTCAGGGCCATACAAATATACCCGCTCATTCGTTCCCCTTAAATAAGACATCTCGATGGATTAGTTACCAATCAGCCCGTGACATTGGCATAACTGATCTGTCAGGCCTCTGGTATTTTTTAATTTTCGGGGATGCTTGGACTCAACATGGCCTACGCCGGCCTGCGCCCGGTCCATTGATTGTAGCTGGACTTAACGTGTACCTCCTCCACCCGCATAATTATCACCTAGACTAGAACTCCATGTTCGAAAGACATAACTCATTATCTGTACATGTATAAATATCCATGGTAGACTAATTAATTCATGCTTGAAGGACATAACCAATTTTAGAACGCTTATATGTACGTATGCACATACGCACGCAGATATGTGCCTACGTACGTGTACGTGTACGTGTACGTGTACGTGTACGTGTACGTGTACGTGTACGTGTACGTGTACGTGTACGTGTACGTGTACGTGTACGTGTACGTGTACGTGTACGTGTACGTGTACGTGTACGTGTACGTGTACGTGTACGTGTACGTGTACGTGTACGTGTACGTGTACGTGTACGTATCAGATCAAACGTTCCTTTACGCAAACCCCCCTTACCCCCCATTCTAAACTTTCACAGCTTCAGTATTATTTATTCTCGCCAAACCCCAAAAACAAGAAACTACCATGCTATTACTCATTTAAAACTAAAACGTTAACCTAATTACTAAAATAATATAATTAACCAACAAAAATTACTCCATACAAGATACCAATTACCCAGACTAATACTAATATAATACCCATAAACCTCACCTAGCTATAAGGCTACAATATT